GGTCAAAAAATATTAGAACATTAAGTGCCGAGCTCCTTTTTATAAAATTTTAGTAGGGGTTGACACGTGATTAGCAAACACGAAAAATAAAAGTGGGTGCACATATATATATATATATATATATATAACGCGGCATGCCAATTTATACTTCAACTTGTTGGCTGATACGTTCTTGGGTCCTTCTTGCTTTAGGGGTTTGACAAGGATAACAGGATTTACTGAGCGTAGGGGGGTAGGGGGGTTTGACGCGCGAAAACCAAAAGGGGGGCACTATGTAAGGATAAGTTAAGCAAGAAATAAGTATGTATGCACCTGAGTGAGTATAATGAGGTTCTTAAATTATGTCTTACAATGATGAATATTTGTTATCACATACAAGGAAAATGCTCAACCTTAGTCAGTATTTGAGCCTGCACTCTGAGATGCAAGATGAGATGAAGAAAAAAAAGATAACGTTATGCATATAAGAGAAGCTTTGCTAGGTGGGTAATGAACCATATGTACCACACCACTGGCTTAATCAGATGCCAGTATAATTATCCGAATGGGGGATACTTCAGTTGTACCCCTGAAATAGGAACCAGATGCCAGTAATAGTTCACAGTGTGCGACCCCCACGCCCTGCGTCCCTGATTCCATCATGCATGATGTGCCTTAATGTAAATCGTTGGTGGTTTCTTACTACATTAATATTTTTTGATGCGATTTTAGTTAGGTATTTCAAGGAAAGATTTGAGGTCAATTTTCAAGGGATTAATATATTACCCGGCTTAATGTAGAAGTATTTCTGTGTCTTAATTTTATGCTTATGTATGTCTTAGAATTTAGTACTTGCTTTGTGGTTAAAATAATAAGTTGGTGATTATACATACATGTATTAGCACATTGTTGTAAAATTATGCATATTATGTACTAAACCATAAAGGATGACATATCCCCAGAGAATAGTTTAGTTCAGAATTCTGGCTTTGGGAGCCAGGGGTGAGAGTTAAAATCTCTCTTCTCTGGGTACTAAGAATTCGTGGGCCCCCCTGGGCCCCCCTGGGCCCTATGTAAGTGCTGAAGCCTGCTTCGCGAGGCCTTAGGGGGGGATTTAACCCCCGATCTTCGGATTACAAGACCGATGCTTTAAAACTAAGCTACTAGGGCAGGCTAATTCCAGTGCTTTATTTTCTACTCACCCTGCTAGTGGTATAAAAATGAGAAACAGTGCAAAGTACAGGGCGGATGCGACCTGTCCAATAATAACAAATGGGTGTTCTACTGGTATGCCGCCAATTCATGTTAAGATAATCATGTCTGCCACCAGAGTTCAGAATAAGAATTGGGTGATTGGGCGGAATGTTAGTCCTCGCAGCTTGGAGGTGTGAAGCAGAGGCACAACTATTAAAACCAGAATAGAGAATAGTAGAGCAAGCACACCACCAAGTTTGTTTGGGATGGACCGGAGAATGGCATAGGCAAACAGGAAATATCATTCTGGCTTAATGTGTGGGGGTGTAACTAGGGGGTTGGCGGGGGTGAAGTTTTCTGGGTCTCCCAGCAGATTCGGAGAAAATAGTGCTAAAAGCATAAGTAAAAAAAGTATAATTACAAAGCCAAGCAAATCTTTATATGTAAAGTATGGGTGGAAGGGGATTTTATCTGCGTCTGAGTTGAGGCCAATCGGGTTATTTGACCCAGTTTCATGTAAAAACAGAAGGTGTAAGATGGTTATAGCAGCAATTACAAATGGAAACAGAAAGTGAAATGCGAAGAATCGTGTCAGTGTTGCGTTATCTACTGAGAATCCGCCCCAAATCCATTGGACTAGAACGTCACCTACATATGGCACAGCGGATAGAAGATTGGTAATTACTGTGGCACCTCAAAAAGACATTTGACCTCATGGCAGGACATATCCTACGAAGGCTGTCATCATGACAAGAAGTAGAAGGACCACGCCAATATTTCAGGTTTCTTTGTAGAGGTAAGATCCGTAGTATAGGCCCCGGGCAATATGTATATAAATACAGATAAAGAAGAATGATGCTCCGTTGGCGTGCACGTTGCGGATTAGTCAGCCGTAATTTACGTCCCGGCAAATATGGACTACTGATGAGAATGCGGTTGAAACATCGGAGGTATAGTGTATGGCTAGGAATAGGCCGGTAAGGATTTGAGTGGCTAGGCATAGTCCCAGAAGAGAGCCAAAGTTTCATCATGCTGAGATGTTGGATGGTGCTGGCAGGTCAACTAGTGCACTGTTAGCAATTTTAATTAGGGGGTGAGTCTTTCGTAGGCTTGCCATGATGGTTCTTGTAGTTGAATAACAACGGTGGTTCTTCAAGTCATTGGTCTCGGTTAAAATCTGAGCAAGAATTATGACCTATTTTATGTTTGTGTTACTAATAGCTTTGGTCGTAGGGTTAGTTGCTGTTGCCTCAAATCCTACACCATATTTTGCTGCGCTTGGCTTAGTAGTTGCAGCCGGGGTTGGATGTGGGGTTTTGGTTGGCCATGGAGGTTCTTTCTTGTCACTGGTACTTTTCTTAATTTATTTAGGAGGAATGCTGGTATTCTTTGCTTACTCGGCAGCCTTGGCTGCTGAGCCTTTTCCAGAAGCTTGAGGCAGCCGCTCTGTTTTGGGATATGTTATAATTTATCTGGTAATAGTCAGTCTAGCAGCGGGGGTGTTATGGGGAGGCTGATATGAGGGTTCATGGGTGACGGTAGATGGGTTGAAAGAATTTTCTGTTTTACGAGGGGACATTAGCGGTGTAGCTGTAATATATTCTTCTGGTGGGGGCTTGCTAGTTTCCTGTGCATGGGTGCTGCTGCTGACGCTGCTTGTTGTCTTAGAATTAACTCGTGGGTTAAGTCGCGGGACCCTCCGCGCGGTTTAAAGGAGGATCGGAATAACGGCCAAGACTAGGGTTAGGAGGAAGATGGTAAGATACGTTTTGATTATTCCTCGTGCAACATTCCCTGTAACTTTTGTTATAGTTGCTTGTGTTAACGCTACGCCTTTTGGTCCAACGGCTTCAAGCCATGTCTTGTCGAGCTGAGTGGCAGCCGACTGTCCAAGGGTAAGTTTGGCTTTAGGGAAAAGACGGTGAACAGTTGTAGGAAAAAACCCCAGCATGTTAGAAAAGTGATGGGCAGTAATGGTAGGGGTAATTTTTATTTGCTTGTTTGTTAAGCTTGCTAACTCGATGGCCACCAGAAGTCCTACGATTGTCACCGCAAGGGCTGCCATCTTCAAGATAGTAGGCATTGTCATAACGGGTGCCTTCATGGGGAGGAAGTTTTGTGTAATAATAAGCCCTGCAATGATGCTTCCTCAGGCAAGTCGTTTAATAGAATTAATCACCAGCGGGTTATTTTCATTAATTGGGGCTAGGGGCAGGAATCGTGGAGTTCCTATAATTACAAAGTATACTAATCGAAAGCTATATACTGCTGTGAATGAGGTGGCGATTAGTGTAAGGGTTAGGGCCCAGGCGTTAAGATAAGAGGTGTTGAGGGCTTCAATAATTGCGTCTTTCGAGAAGAATCCGGCTAGGAAGGGGGTCCCTGTAAGGGCCAGGCTGCCGATGGTGAAGTAGGTTGAGGTGGCAGGCATAATATTGAACAAGCCCCCCATCTTTCGGATGTCTTGTTCATCGTTTAGGCTATGAATAATTGATCCAGAGCATAGGAATAGCATGGCCTTGAAGAAGGCGTGGGTGGAAATGTGAAGGAATGCTAGCTGGGGCTGGTTTAGGCCAATAGTGACCATCATTAAGCCTAGCTGGCTTGATGTTGAGAAGGCTACAATTTTCTTGATGTCATTTTGGGTTAGGGCGCAGGTGGCTGTGAATAATGAGGTTAATGCTCCGAGGCAGAGGCATGTTGTTAAAGCCAGGGTATTATTCTCTATAAGAGGATGAAGGCGGATGAGGAGGAAGATACCAGCAACGACTATAGTACTTGAGTGAAGTAGGGCAGACACTGGTGTAGGGCCCTCCATGGCAGACGGGAGCCATGGATGGAGGCCAAATTGGGCTGACTTTCCGGTGGCCGCTAGAATAAGTCCTATTAAGGGAATTGTCATATCGAAGCTTTTTGACAAGGTAAGAATTTGTTGGATTTCTCAGGAGTTAAGGTTTATTGCAAATCAAGCTATGGTTATAATGAGTCCAATATCTCCAACTCGGTTATAGATAACAGCCTGAAGGGCTGCTGTATTAGCATCCGCTCGGCCATGTCACCATCCAATAAGTAGGAATGATATAATTCCTACTCCCTCTCATCCGATAAACAATTGAAATATGTTGTTGGCTGTAACTAGAATAATTATGGCCACTAAAAATGTAAGGAGATATTTAAAAAACCGGTTAATGTTAGGGTCAGAGTGCATATATCATAGTGCAAATTCTAGAATTGATCAGGTGACGTAAAGAGCAACTGGGACGAAAATCAGCGAGTAGTGGTCAAATTTAAAGCTGATATTAATATCAAATGTCTGAGTATTTATTCATTGCCAGTTCGTAATGATAGCCTCTGTTTTCAGGTTAAGGAACACTATAAGGGGTAAAAGGCTAACAAAAAATGCGGAGCTAACGGCAGTTTTGGATATCTCTGCCATGTTATGTTTCCCTCGGGCAGGGTCTAACGTAGTAAGTAGGGGATAAATCAGGATGAAGAAAATTAGGAGGAGGGACGAGTGTACTATCAGTGTCATTTTAGCTTCCACTTGGACTTGCACCAAGAGTTTTTGGTTCCTAAGACCAATGGATGAACTATTATCCTTTGAGAGCACAAGGAAGCCTCGGATTTTAACCGTGGAGGGTAAGGATTAGCAGTACTTACTATTTTCTGTTCTCCCTTGGTGAGTAAGAGGATTTTAACCTCTGTCTTTAGAATCACAATCTAATATTTTGGTTAAACTATACCTACAATAACATCATCCTCACATAAGTTCTGGCTTTGCTACTAGGAGGATAATAGGAGCTAGATGTAGCGTTAGTAATAAGTGCTCCCGAGTGTGAAATGGTTGGAGTCCTACAATGTGATTTGGGGTCGGGCCTCGTTGTGATATAAGAAACATATATAGGGAATAGCTGGCCGTAATTAATGTTCCTAATCCGGTGAGTAGAATAGTTCATGGGGATCAGCCAAATAGGGTTGTAATAATCATGATTTCTCCTATAAGGTTAGGGAGAGGGGGTAGTGCTAAGTTTGCTAGATTAGCGACGAATCATCATACCGCAGCTAATGGAAAAATCACTTGTAGTCCTCGGGCAAGAATTATTGTTCGGCTATGGGTCCGCTCGTATGCTGTATTGGCCAGGCAAAATAGTGCTGAGGATACGAGCCCGTGGGCAATTATTAAAATGATTGCTCCTGAAAACCCTCATGGGGTTTGAATTAGAATGCCCCCTGCTACTAATCCTATATGACCTACAGATGAGTAGGCAATCAGCGACTTTAGGTCCGTTTGCCGAAGGCAAATTGACCCAGTCATGATTACACCCCAGAGGGCTAAAATAATAAATGGGTAGGCAAGTTCTTTTGATAGAGGGTCTAGAATTACTATTATTCGCATTATTCCGTAGCCGCCCAATTTTAACAGAACTGCCGCTAGTACCATTGACCCCGCTACGGGGGCCTCTACGTGCGCTTTTGGTAACCAAAGGTGGACTCCGTATAAGGGTATTTTAACTAAAAATGCAATTAGGCAGCCGGCTCATCAAACTATATGTCCTCAGGAGTTGAGTTGTAAAGGTTGCGAATATTGAAGTATAAATATTGATAAGGTACCCGTGGATTGCTGAAGGAGAAGAAGGGCGACTAAGAGCGGGAGTGAACCCGCCAAAGTATAGAACAAGAAGTAGGTCCCTGCGTTGAGGCGTTCGGCTTGATTACCCCATCGGGTAATAATAATAAGGGTTGGAATGAGTGTGGTTTCAAATATAATATAGAATAAAATAATCTCTGTGGCTCCGAAGGCCATAATAAGGAAAGCTTGAAGTGAGGTAAGGAGTATAATATATGAGCGTTGTCGATTAATGGGTTCAGGGCTGATGTGGTTTTGGCTGGCTAGAATTATAAGTGGGAGCAATCAGCATGAGAGTACTAGGAGAGGTGCTGATAATGGATCTGTAGCCAAATATGCGTTGGAGGAGGTCCATCCGGCTTCAGATGTTCATTTTAATCATGTTAAACTTATGAAAGCAATCAAGAGGCTCTGTGTGCCTGCAGTCGTTCACAACCATTTAGGAGAGGTCAGTCAAATTATTGGAAATATTATAATGGTGGGAACTAGTACCTTTAACATTGCAGGAGATTAAGGTTCTGCAGTCGGTCGGTCCCATGGGTGCGAGCAGTAGCAACTAGGAGTGCCAGACCCGTGCTAGCTTCACAAGCAGAAAAGGCTAAGAGAAGCATTGGGGCTGTTGAAAATCCGGTGGATTCGAATTGTAGTGTCCATAACGCTAGTGCAATAAATAGGGATAATATTATCCCCTCCAGGCACAGGAGTGCGGAGAGCAGGTGGGTTCGGTGGAATGCTAGACCTATTAGGCCTAGAATAAATGCTGAGCTAAAGCTAAAATGTACGGGGGTCATAAGGGGGTCGTGGAGTTGAACCACAATCTTCTGAGCCGAAATCAGAGGTCTTACCTTGGACTAACTCCCTATTCGGCTCACTCTAAGCCGCCCTGGGCTCATTCATAAATTAATCCCAGAGTTAATAAGATTAGAACTGCTGTTGCCCAGAAGAATGTTTCAGTAGGGTTGTCGAGTTGATCTCCCCATGGTAGTGGGAGAAGGAGAGCAATTTCTAAGTCAAAAAGAAGAAATAGAATTGCTACGAGAAAAAAACGTAAGGAGAATGGTAGACGGGCGGATCCTAATGGGTCAAATCCGCATTCGTATGGTGACAGCTTCTCTGCGTCTGGGGTTATTTGTGGTAACCAGAAAGCCACAATGGCTAAGACTGAGGATAGGGTTATTGTAATAATTAAAACGGTCATAATTAAATTCATTATCTTTCCTTGGGGTTTAACCAAGACTGTGTGATTGGAAGTCACTTGTACTAACTTTAATACTAGAAAGATTATGAGCCTCATCAATAGATTGATACGTAAAGGAATAGTCAAACTACGTCAACAAAGTGTCAGTATCAGGCAGCGGCTTCAAAGCCAAAATGGTGTTCAGATGTAAAGTGGTATTGGATTTGGCGGAGGAGGCATACTGCCAGGAAAGTTGATCCAATAATAACATGTAGTCCATGGAACCCGGTGGCCACGAAAAATGTTGAGCCGTATACTCCGTCTGCAATTGTGAAAGGTGCTTCATAATATTCTATGGCTTGTAGAGTGGTGAAGTAAAACCCTAGTAGGATGGTTAACCCTAAAGATTGAACAGCTTGTTTTCGGTTCCCCTCCATAATGCTGTGATGAGCCCATGTCACTGTAACTCCTGACGCTAATAGTACGGCTGTGTTGAGAAGTGGTACTTCAAAGGGGTCCAAGGGGGTGACTCCCGTGGGAGGTCAGCACCCTCCTAATTCGGGTGTTGGTGCTAAGCTTGCATGATAAAAGGCTCAGAAGAACCCAAGAAAAAAGAATACTTCGGAAGTAATAAAGAGAATTATTCCATACCGCAGCCCTTTTTGTACTGGGGGCGTATGATGGCCCTGAAAGGTCCCTTCTCGGATAATATCACGCCACCATTGGAATATGGTGAGAAGTAGAAGAATTAATCCTAAAGTTATTAATGTTGTTGAATGGAAATGAAATCAAATTGCTAAGCCGGATGTTATTAGCAGGGCAGCAATAGCTCCGGTTAGGGGTCATGGGCTTGGGTCAACTATATGAAAGGCATGTGCTTGGTGGGCCATTAAACGTTTTCTTGTAGATACAGCGTTAAAAGAAGTACAAATACATAGGCTTGAATTATTGCAACTGCAATCTCTAATAGTGTTAATAGTAAAAGAACAGTGGCAGTTAGCACTGCTACTGTTGGTATAATTGGTAAGAGAACAAATACAGCCGTGGCAATAAGTTGAATCAGTAGGTGGCCTGCGGTAAGATTGGCTGTAAGACGAACACCCAGAGCTAATGGTCGAATAAATAAGCTAATTGTTTCGATAATAATTAGTACTGGGATCAGCAGGATGGGAGTTCCTTCTGGTAGAAGATGTCCTAGGGCAACTGTTGGTTGATTTCGCATTCCAATAATTACTGTGGCAAGTCATAATGGTACGGCAAGCCCCATATTAAGTGATAGTTGTGTTGTGGGTGTAAAGGTATATGGTAGTAGGCCCACTATGTTTATGGTTACCAAGAAGATTATTAGTGAAGCCAACAGTAGTGCTCATTTATGTCCCCCCACGTTGAGCGGAAGTATTAGTTGGCTAGTAAATTGATTAATAAATCAGCCTTGAACAGTAATAAGTCGGTTATTAATTCATCGAGATAAAGGGGCGGGATAGCACACTGAGGGCAATAGAATTGCGAGGGCAATTAATGGGATTCCAAGATATGAAGGGCTTGCAAATTGGTCGAAGAAGCTTACTATCATGGTCAGTTTCAGGATTCAGTTTTGTGTTTTTCAGCACCTACCGGGGTTAATTCATTTGGTGTAACATGGTTTAAAACTTTCGTTGGGATGAGAATTAAGAAGACTAATCAGGAGAATACTAAAATTGCGAATCAAGGGCCGGGGTTCAATTGTGGCATTTCACTAGAGGTGGTCGGGAGTCACCAATCTTTGGCTTAAAAGGCCAACGCTTTGTCCAATATTTAGCTTCCTAGCGAGGCGTCTTCTAGTATTAACGAGGATCAGTTTTCGAAGTATTCTAGTGGTACTGCTTCAACTACAATTGGTATAAAGCTATGGTTGGCTCCACAGATTTCGGAGCATTGCCCATAAAATACCCCTGGGCGCGAGGCGATGAAGGCGGTTTGATTAAGTCGTCCTGGGACTGCATCCATTTTTACGCCCAGAGATGGAACAGTTCAGGAGTGTAGTACATCTTCGGCAGAAACTAAGACACGGATGGGTGATTCTATTGGGATAACTATTCGATGGTCCGACTCCAGGAGCCGGAATTGGCCAGGGGTAAGGTCTTGAGTTGGTACTATATAGGAGTCAAAGCCCAGGTTTTCATAGTCTGTATATTCGTAGCTTCAATATCATTGGTGTCCTATTGCTTTAATTGTTAGGTGGGGGTCATTAATTTCGTCTATAAGATAAAGAATGCGTAGGGAGGGTAGGGCAATTAATACTAAAATAACGGCTGGTAGAATGGTTCATACAATTTCGATTTCTTGAGAGTCTAAAATATATTTATTAGTAAGCTTAGTAGAGACTATTGCAACAATAATATACAATACTAAGGTGCTAATTAGGAATACGATCATTAGCGCGTGGTCGTGGAAGTGAAGAAGCTCTTCTATAACGGGTGATGCCGCGTCTTGGAATCCCAGTTGTGTTGGATGTGCCATTAAGCTTTGAGCTTAAGACATGTGGGGGTTTAACCCACGACTTCACCTTGACAAGGTGGAATAATTTACATTTTACTAATGTCTTCATAAGGAAGTGGCAGAGTGGCTATGCGGCTGGCTTGAAACCAGCATACGGGGGTTCAATTCCTCCCTTTCTCGTTAGTTTGATTGAATTTGAACGAATGCTGGTTCCTCAAATGTGTGATAAGGAGGAGGGCAGCCGTGAAGTCATTCCACGTTTGTCATTGTTAATTCTACAGACAGCACTTCTCGTTTAGCGGCGAAGGCTTCTCATAAAATGAATAGGAACATGATTACAGCTACTAGAGAAATTAGTGACCCGATGGATGACACTGTATTTCATAGGGCATAGGCGTCTGGGTAATCAGAGTATCGTCGTGGTATACCTGCTAGGCCAAGGAAGTGTTGTGGAAAGAATGTAAGGTTTACCCCAATAAATATAACCGCAAAGTGGACTTTTGTTCAGGTGCTATGAAGGGTATATCCGCTTAGTAGAGGAAATCAGTGCACAAAGGCTGCTATAATAGCAAATACAGCACCTATTGATAGGACATAGTGGAAATGGGCAACTACATAATAGGTGTCATGAAGGACAATGTCTAGTGACGAGTTGGATAAAACAATTCCTGTTAGTCCACCAACTGTAAATAGGAAAATGAACCCAAGAGCCCACAGTAAGGGTGTTTCTCATTTGATTGATCCCCCGTGAAGGGTGGCTAGTCAGCTGAATACCTTTACGCCTGTTGGGATCGCAATAATTATTGTTGCAGATGTAAAGTATGCACGAGTGTCCACATCTATACCAACAGTGAATATATGGTGGGCTCATACAATAAAGCCTAGAAGACCAATGGCCATTATGGCTCAGACTATGCCTATGTAACCAAATGGTTCTTTCTTGCCGGAATAGTAAGCTACAACATGAGAAATAATTCCAAATCCTGGAAGGATAAGAATATAGACTTCTGGGTGGCCAAAGAATCAGAATAGATGTTGATAAAGGATAGGGTCCCCCCCTCCTGCTGGATCAAAGAATGTAGTGTTGAGGTTACGGTCTGTAAGAAGTATTGTAATCCCGGCGGCTAAGACAGGAAGGGATAGGAGAAGTAGTACGGCCGTTACAAGTACGGATCAAACGAATAAGGGGGTTTGGTATTGGGAGATGGCTGGGGGCTTCATGTTAATAGTTGTAGTAATAAAATTGATGGCCCCTAAAATTGATGAAACACCTGCTAGATGTAGTGAAAAAATTGTAAGGTCTACTGATGCTCCAGCATGGGCTAGATTACCTGAAAGAGGCGGGTATACCGTTCATCCTGTTCCGGCTCCAGCTTCAACTCCAGAAGAAGCTAATAATAATAGGAATGAGGGTGGTAGTAATCAGAAGCTTATGTTGTTTATCCGCGGGAATGCTATGTCCGGAGCTCCAATTATTAGTGGTACGAGTCAGTTTCCGAACCCGCCAATAAGAATTGGCATTACTATAAAGAAGATTATTACGAAGGCGTGGGCAGTAACGATAACATTATAAATTTGATCATCACCTAGAAGCGACCCAGGTTGGCTTAGTTCAGCCCGAATAAGGAGGCTTAAAGCGGTTCCCACTATTCCGGCTCAGGCACCAAATACAAGATAAAGGGTGCCAATGTCTTTGTGGTTGGTAGAGAAGAATCAGCGTGTGATTGCCACAGGTAGGGTAGCCGAGCGTTTAGGCGGTGGGTTGTAGCCCCGAAGACAGAGGTTTAAGTCCTCTTCCTATCAGCCCTGTGGTGAGAACACATTGGATTGCAAATCCGAAGACGCAGACTAATACTCTGCCGGGGCTTTTCCCGCCTTACTGAAGGCGACGGCGGGAAAGGTAGATGGATGCTCGCTGGCTTGAGCGCTTAGCTGTTAACTAAGAGTTTGTAGGATCGAGGCCTTCCCATCTAGTAAGGCCTTAGCTTAATAAAAGTGTCTGATTTGCAATCAGTCGATGCAAGTTAATCCCTTGTAGGCCTTATCAGGGGCTAGAAGATTTTCACTTCTACTTAAAGCTTTGAAGGCTCTTGGTCTAATATTATCCTAAGCCCCTAGGTGGTGAGCACGAGGATGGTTGGGGTTATGGGCAGCAATCCAAGGGCAGTGACAGTAAAAATGGCAAGGGGGAGGGAGGTTTGTGTTGTATGGGCCCGTCATGGGGTGGTTGAGGTTGCGGTGTTAGGGGAAATGGTAAGGGTTATTGCGTAACATAGTCGCAAATAGAAGTACAGACTAATTAGCGCGGCGAGGGCTATAATTGTGGCGATAATAGGAAGATCCTGCTTGCCAAGTTCTTGCAGAATTATTCATTTTGGCATAAACCCGGTGAGGGGTGGGAGGCCTCCTAGGGAAAGTATAACAAGGGCAGCCGCTGATGCCAGCACGGGACTTTTTGATCAGGCTGTTGCCAGCGTACTTACCTTAGTCGATAATAGTATTTTCAGGGTAAGGAATGCTGCTGAGGTCATAATAATGTATGTTCCTAGGGCAAGTACAGTAAGGTGAGGGGCATATTGGATTACAATTACCATCCAGCCCATATGGGCAATTGAAGAGTATGCTAAGATTTTACGTAGTTGGGTTTGGTTTAGTCCACCCCAACCGCCCACCAATGTGGATATAACTCCTAGCGTTGTAAGTAGTATGGGGTCAACGGTTTGTGCTACTTGAACAATTAGTGCAAGTGGGGCAAGCTTTTGTCAGGTAGACATGATCAGGCCCGTTAACAAGTCCAATCCTTGTAGAACTTCTGGTATTCAAAAGTGTATTGGTGCGAGTCCAATCTTGAGTGCAAGAGCAGCCGTAAACATTGTGCTGGCAACGGGACTTGAGAGGTTGTTGATGGTCCATTCACCTGTTAATCAGGCATTCGTAGTGCTTGCGAATAAGATCATAGCCGCTGCAGTGGCCTGGGTTAAGAAGTACTTGGTAGTCGCCTCCACCGCTCGGGGATGATGGTGTTGTGCCATAAGAGGGGTAATCGCTAGCGTATTAATTTCCAGGCCCATTCAGGCCAGGAGCCAGTGAGAGCTGGCGAAAGTTAAGGTGGTCCCTAGTCCCAGACTAGAGAGTAGAGCTGTAAGTACGTATGGATTCATTGGTGGGGGAAGGAATTTAACCGTCATGTTCGGGGTATGGGCCCGAAAGCTTTGTTAGCTGACCCCGCCCGTAGAAAGTGGTGTAAAGGAAGCACCAAGAGTTTTGATCTCTTGAGTATGGGTTCAATTCCCTTCTTTCTAGGAATTGAGGGGATTTTAACCCCCGTAAATCACTCTATCAAAGTGGTCCTTGGGCTCTCAGGCACAATTCCAAACTATAGTTGTGGGGGGAGTCCCGCTAGTGCGATGGGTAGGGCAGTGTGCCATAGTACAAAAGCAAGTGTAATGGGAAGAAAGTTTTTTCACACAAGATGCATAAGCTGATCGTACCGGAATCGTGGATAGGAGGCTCGCACTCACAAAAATACAATGGACAGGAGTGCAGCTTTGGCCATAAGGTTGATGGTTGTAAGTTCAGGGATGCTGGGAATGTGTGAGGCCCCTAGGAAGAGTACAGCTGAAAGAGTATTTATCAGTAGGATGTTGGCGTACTCAGCCAAGAAAAAGAGTGCAAAGGGACCGCCTGCATATTCTACATTAAACCCGGAGACGAGCTCCGATTCTCCTTCAGTGAGGTCAAAGGGTGACCGGTTAGTTTCAGCTAGTGTTGAAATATACCACATTGCGGCTAAGGGCCAGGCGGGGACAAATAATCAAATACTCTCTTGGGTGGAATTAAACGTTTGGAGGGTATAACCCCCAGAAAAAATAATTGTAGATAGAAGGATTAATCCTAGACTTACTTCATAGGAGATTGTTTGGGCCACGGCCCGTAGGGCTCCAATTAGTGCGTATTTCGAATTTGAGGCTCAGCCTGACCCAAGAATTGAATATACTGCAAGGCTCGAGAGGGCTAGAATAAACAAGATCCCCAGGTTAAGATCTGTAACCGGGAGGGGCATAGGCATAGGTGCTCATAGAGTCATGGCAAGGGTAAAGGCAAGTATAGGGGTAGCTAGGAATAGAAAGGGGGACGATGCGGATGGTCGGATGGGCTCTTTGATGAAGAGCTTAACTCCATCGGCGATGGGTTGTAGGAGACCGTAGGGCCCTACAACGTTTGGCCCCTTTCGTAGCTGCATATACCCTAGTACTTTCCGTTCAACTAATGTTAGGAAGGCCACTGCCAGAAGTACAGGAACGATGTAGGCTAGGGGATTAATCAGGTGGGTAACTAAGATGCTTATCATGAACTGGGAAGAGGATTTGAACCTCTGGTTAAAAGGGCTTAGGCCTTTCGCAATTTACCATGCTCTGCCACCCCAGTATGTCCTTATTTTGGCCAGCTGGGGTTTTGGCCCTCCCTTTATTTTATTTATTTGTTTTCATAAATTAGGGGTGGGGCGTACCTCAAGCATGGGCCCCCCTTCTTCGATCCTTTCGTACTAGAAGAAGCAGCGTTACAGATAGAAACTGACCTGGATTGCTCCGGTCTGAACTCAGATCACGTAGGACTTTAATCGTTGAACAAACGAACCCTTAATAGCGGCTGCACCATTAGGATGTCCTGATCCAACATCGAGGTCGTAAACCCCCTCGTCGATATGGACTCTGGGAGAGGATTGCGCTGTTATCCCTAGGGTAACTTGGTTCGTTGATCGGCTTTGTTAGCCGGATCATGATTGGTCAGATGTTCTGCGGCTTAGAGATGTCTCTCTTAGCTTTAGGATGTTTTCCCAGTCCACCTGGAGGCTCTTTTTTCCTCCGTGGTCGCCCCAACCGAAGGTAAAAAATCATTACCCACAAAGTTTCTGCTCTTTACTAAGTTGCTTGACGTGGTTGATTTTTGTACCTTAAGCTCCAAAGGGTCTTCTCGTCTTGTATTATTACACCCGCTTCTGCACGGGTAGATCAATTTCACTGACTGGAGGGGGGAGACAGTTAAGCCCTCGTTTAGCCATTCATACAGGTCTCCATTTAAGAGACAAGTGATTGCGCTACCTTTGCACGGTCAAAATACCGCGGCCGTTGAACTTGTAGTCACTGGGCAGGCTGGACCTCCTATACTTGGTTGTGTTGCAGGAGGCGATGTTTTTGGTAAACAGGCGAGGCTTGTGTTTGCCGAGTTCCTTTCCCTTCTTTTAGTCTTTCCTTTAATAGCACACCAGTGTGGGGGTAACGATGGGTTAATTGTGGGTTCTTCCTGGTTTTGTTGTAATACACATTACTCTCTCGGGTTGAGTTCGTTAATTGCCAATGGTTGGTCCGGTTTGGCTTACACTTGTGCTTGGAGAAGGGCTGGCCTTCTTGTTACTCATTTTAGCATAGTCTCTCCCATGTGGGCATGGGCTGGCCTAATAATATTTAGGGGAGTAAGATTTCTTGTCGGAATAATAAACTTATTTCTGTCTGAGCTTTAACGCTTTCTGTTTAGATGGCTGCCTTTAGGCCCACTAGAACAGGATGTCTTATGTATTATGATCTTTATCCTCCTGGAAAGGTTGTGTCCTTTGTTAAAGGGGCTGTACCCCCTTTAACTAACTCTCATATATTTCCCTCTAATATCTTTTTATACCTTTTGATTCAGGGAGTACGAGGCTGAACTTCTATTCACTTCTTAGGCAACCAGCTATCACCAAGTTCGGTAGGTCTGTCACCTCTACCCGGAGCTCTTCCCACTCTTTTGCCACAGAGACGGGTTGGCCCTTAATAGGCTGTCTCGGGGTAGCTCACTTGGTTTCGGGGTTTCAAACTAAAGGTCTCTTTGCTTGGGTATACTGGCTAAATCATGATGCGAAAGGTACAAGATTTAATCTTTGCTTTTTGGTGCTTATATAAGTTATTTCATTTCTCTTTCAGCTTTCCCTTGCGGTACTTTTTCTATTGCTCCGGGTGTAACCTTTTCTGTCGCCCATACTAAGGTAAAAGAATGATTTAATTTTTGGTGTTAGGCTTATTTTGTTTTATTTACATTGTTTAGTTATTGGGTAATTGAGCTAGCTGTTTGGCTCAGGGCGATCCAACTTGCATGGATGTCTTCTCGGTGTAAGTGAGATGCTTGACTGACTCAGCCACACCCTGGGTTTTATCCAAGTGCACCTTCCGGTACACTTACCATGTTACGACTTGCCTCCCCTTGTCAGTGCTATTGTGTTATTTATCTTCGATGCGTTTTGACGGGGGAGAGTGACGGGCGGTGTGTACGCGTCTCAGAGCCGGGTTCAAAGGGACACTCTATTTCCCTTTTACTACTAAATCCTCCTTCAAGCACTATTTCACAGTGCATATCCGTAATATTCTGTGGCAGAAAATGTAGCCCATTTCTTCCCACCTCATGCGCTACACCTCGACCTGACGTTCTGGGTTGTGCCCATTTTGCTTACTTTGTACCCTTCACAGGGTAAGCTGACGACGGCGGTATATAGGCTGGGTTGGCTAGAAGTGGTGAGGTTAGACGGGGGTTATCGGTTCTAGAACAGGCTCCTCTAGGGGGGTCTGAGACACCGTCAGGTCCTTTGGGTTTCAAGCTGATGCTCGTAGTACCCTGGCGGGCATCTCATTGTACTTAGATGCCTAAGTTTACGGCTGAGCATAGTGGGGTATCTAATCCCAGTTTGTTCCTCAGCTTTCGTGGGGTCAGGTTGGTTATTAAAGCTACTTTCGCATATAGGACCTCGGACACCCAGAAGCGTATGACGGCCAAGGGGCCATTTGGCTTTAAAAATTCTGTTCACCCTTAACCACCCTTTACGCCGTTAAAATATCAACTAGGGCCTCTCGTCTAACCGCGGTGGCTGGCACGAGTTTTACCGGCCCAATATAACGTTAACTGAGTCAAGTTTTCACTTATGGCTTAATATTTATCACTGCTGAATACCCTTGGGGGTGTGGCTCGGCTAGGCGTCCTGGGCTAATACTTGTGCCTGATGCCCGCTCCTCGTCCCCGGGGAGGGGGATTGAGGGCATACTCACTGGGTTGCGGAGACTTGCATGTGTAAGTTGGGTTAGAGCTGATAATAAGGTCGGGACCATGCCTTTGTGCACGCGGAGTTTCTTAGGTCTCATCTTAGCATCTTCAGTGCTATGCTTTATATTAAGCTACGCTAGC